ACAACGATCCTTCTTTTGTAAGTGAACTAGAAAGTTCTTTTTATAGTTTTCATAACTCAATTTATCAAAAAAATGTATCTAAGAGTGATAATTCCCACTATGATCGTTACATGTATGATACTAAATATAGTTGGAATAATAACATTAATAGTTGCATTGACAGTTATCTTCGGGCTCAAATCTGTATTGATAGTTACATTTTAAGTGGTAGTCACAATTACAGTGACAGTTACATTTATAGTTACATTTGTGGTGAAGGTGGAAATAGTAGTGAAAGTGAGAGTTCCTGTATAAGAACTAGCACGGATGGAAGTGATTTAACTAGAACAGAAAGTTCTAATGATCTAGATCTAACTCAAAAATACAGGCATTTGTGGGTTCAATGCGAAAATTGTTATGGATTAAATTATAAGAAATTATTAAAATCAAAAATGAATATTTGTGAACAATGTGGATATCATTTGAAAATGAGTAGTTCGGATAGAATCGAACTTTTGATTGATCCGGGTACTTGGGACCCTATGGATGAAGACATGGTCTCTTTGGATCCCATTGATTTTCATTCGGAGGAGGAACCTTATAAAGATCGTATTGATTCTTATCAAAGAAATACAGGATTAACTGAGGCTATTCAAACAGGCACAGGTAAATTAAATGGTATTCCCGTAGCAATTGGGGTTATGGATTTTCAGTTTATGGGGGGTAGTATGGGATCTGTAGTAGGCGAGAAAATCACCCGTTTGATCGAGTATGCTACCAATAAAATTTTACCTCTTATTTTAGTGTGTGCTTCTGGAGGAGCACGCATGCAAGAAGGAAGTTTGAGCTTGATGCAAATGGCAAAAATATCTTCCGCTTTATATGATTATCAATCAAATCAAAAATTATTCTATGTATCAATCCTTACATCTCCTACTACTGGTGGGGTGACAGCTAGTTTTGGGATGTTGGGGGATATCATTATTGCCGAACCCAATGCCTACATCGCATTTGCGGGTAAAAGAGTAATTGAACAAACATTGAATAAGACAGTCCCTGAGGGTTCACAGGCGGCTGAATATTTATTCCATAAGGGCTTATTCGATCTAATCGTACCACGTAATCCTTTAAAAGGTGTTTTGAGTGAGTTATTTCAGCTCCACGCTTTCGTTCCCTCGAATAAAAATTAAAGCCTTACTTAAAACTTAAAAGAATTATTTTTTTTTGTGACGAACAAGTAGTTATTTAGTTTATAGGAATCAAAGTAAAAATCCGAAGAATGGATTTTTCTTTGGTAACATAAGATTTAATTGTAGAAAGAATCATGCGGAGAAATTTTTTTACCAATATTCCTGATTAGTAATTAGGAACCCCCATCAAACAAAATAAAAAACAAACAAAATAAAAAAGCGAATTATTTCTTCCGAAAAATTAGGCAAGGGGAATAAAATAAATTTCATGCTCCCTTGTTACATTAGATGTGTATATATAATTCAACTATAGCAAATAGTGGCATAGAGTCTTGCATCTTTCTACATCTCTCGAGGATCCCTAGTTTTACTAAGAATACCTGTTGTTGGATCGGATTATAACGTTTTTTGGGGTAATTTGTAAGAAAATCTTTATTAAATTTTATTAAATCCAAATTATAAGACAAGATAAAGATAATAAATAAAATAATACAAAAGTGTATTATGATACATATATTTCATGTCGAAAGATGAGTAAGTCTATTTATTTAATTCGACATTCCTCATTCCTTTTCTATATATATATATTCACGTAGATATTACTTAGTATAATTATATATGAATTATAATAATTATAAGATACCTTTTATAACAATCAATAACAGGTAAAAATATTAATATAACAATTAATATAACAATAAATAACAGGTACAAATATTAAGTCGAGGTATCCATTCTATGACAACTCTCACCAACTTACCCTCCATTTTTGTGCCTTTAGTGGGCCTAGTATTTCCGGCAATTGCAATGGCTTCTTTATCTCTTCATGTTCAAAAAAACAAGATTTTTTAAATACGATGGTGCCAAATCTCGTCTATTTTTTTTTTCAAAACTTAGACTTTGACTATAACACAGCTATCTATTTAGTAGATAGACTAGAGTCTAACATGTGGCTTACTAGGAACATAGGCGATTATACATGCGTAAACATGATATCTGAGTAAATGAATTATAAGTATTTGAAAATGGAAAATATATAATAGATCGGGATGGGTGGCGACGAATGTTTGAGATGTAAAGTCAATATATCTATATGTATGTAGGTATCTATAGGGAATCATATAAAGGTGATGTTATTAAGATCTAAGCAATTCGATGAATTACTTCTAAAGTAAAGGTTCACATCAAAATATTGCTAGTTGATTAGAGTTATTTCGGAAATAAAAAAAAAAGTAAAATGTATTTTTGTTATTCTATCAATTCCAATAAACTGCAACGAGATCTAGTATGAGTTGGCGATCAGAACGTATATGGATAGAATTTATAAGAGGATCTCGAAAAATCAGCAACTTCTGCTGGGCCTTTATCCTTTTTTTAGGTTCATTAGTGTTTTTATTGGTTGGAACTTCCAGTTATCTTGGTAGGGATTTGATATCTTTATTTCCGTCTCAGCAAATAATTTTTTTTCCACAGGGGATCGTGATGTCTTTCTATGGGATCGCAGGTCTCTTTATTAGCTCCTATTTGTGGTGCACAATTTTGTGGAATGTAGGTAGCGGTTATGATCGATTCGATAGAAAAGAAGGAATAGTGTGTATTTTTCGTTGGGGGTTTCCTGGAAAAAATCGTCGAATCTTCCTCCGATTCCTTATGAAAGACATTCAGTCCATCAGAATAGAAGTTAAAGAGGGTATTTATGCACGTCGTGTCCTTTATATGGAAATCAGAGGCCAAGGGGCCATTCCCTTGACTCGTACCGAGAAGAATCTGACCCCACGAGAAATTGAGCAAAGGGCTGCCGAATTGGCCTATTTCTTGCGTGTACCAATTGAATGAAGTATTCTTTTTTGAAAAATGAAGTTCAGAATGAATGCTTTCTTAGTTCGTAGCAAGAGGGATAAAACGGAAATGAAAGAATACCCTTTTTTCTAGACCATAGTAATAGTATTACTTAACTGGAATTTCTTCAGAATACTCAAATTTCTTCAGTACGTATGTAAATTCACTCCACAGTCACAAAAGTGGACTCTTTGTTATTTTCTTTCTGTATTATTTAGAAATTCAAGGACTAACCAATGAATCACAAATCAAAAACTAAAAAACAGGGAATGGATTCATAATAGTATCCATATGACTTGTAATAGAACTTATGTTTGATATAAATATTAGTAGTGTATAGAGTTAACGAATGAAGTGAGTTGATTAAAAAATCAAAGACGAAAAAATGGCAAAAAAGAAAACATTCATTCCCCTTCTATATCTTGCATCTATAGTATTTTTGCCCTGGTGGATCTCTCTTTCATTTAATAAAAGCCTAGAATATTGGGTTACTAATTGGTGGAATACCGGGCAATCCCAAATTTTTTTGAATGATATTCAAGAAAAGAGTATTATAAAAAAAGTTATAGAATTAGAGGAACTCTTTCTCTTGGACGAAATGCTAAAGGAATACCCAGAAACACATCTACAAAAGCTTCGTATCGGAATCTACAAAGAAACGATCCAATTGATCAAAATGCACAACGAGGGTCGTATCCATACGATTTTGCACTTCTCGACAAATATAATCTGTTTCGTTATTCTAAGCGGTTATTCTATTCTTGGTAATGAAGAACTTGTTATTCTTAACTCTTGGGTTCAAGAGTTCCTATATAACTTAAGCGACACAATAAAAGCTTTTTCTATTCTTTTATTAACTGATTTATGTATAGGATTCCATTCGCCCCATGGTTGGGAACTAATGATTGGTTCTGTCTACAAAGATTTTGGATTTTATCATAACGATCAAATTATATCCGGTCTTGTTTCCACTTTTCCAGTCATTCTTGACACAATTTTAAAATATTGGATCTTCCGTTATTTAAATCGTGTATCTCCCTCACTTGTAGTGATTTATCATTCAATGAATGACTGAAAAATCTAATGTTTGTTACTTTGTACATAAGTCATTGTACTTATTCCTTCTACCCATCCAGAAGGATGCCTCCTATATTCGAGTAACATTATTTCAGTAAATAGCAGAATCATGGATAGGGAACTATACTAGGGACCTACCAAATTTTATTGTAGAAATTTTTGGGCTCAATGATTGGACCATGCAAACTAGAAATACCTTTTTTTCTTCGATAAAGGAAGAGATTACTCGATCTATTTCCGTATCACTCATGATATATATAATAACTTGGGCACCCGTTTCAAACGCATATCCCCTTTTTGCACAGCAAGGTTATGAAAATCCACGAGAAGCGACCGGCCGTATTGTCTGTGCCAACTGCCATTTAGCTAATAAACCCGTGGATATCGAGGTTCCACAAGCGGTACTTCCTGATACTGTATTTGAAGCAGTTGTTCGAATTCCTTATGATATGCAACTGAAACAAGTTCTTGCGAATGGTAAGAAGGGCGCTTTGAATGTGGGGGCTGTTCTTATTTTACCCGAAGGGTTTGAATTAGCCCCCCCCGATCGTATTTCTCCCGAGATTAAAGAAAAGATAGGCAATCTGTCTTTTCAGAGCTATCGTCCCACTAAAAAAAATATTCTTGTGATAGGTCCTGTTCCTGGTCAGAAATATAGTGAAATCGCCTTTCCTATTCTTTCCCCCGACCCCGCTACTAAGAAAGATGTTCACTTCTTAAAATATCCCATATACGTAGGCGGGAACAGGGGGAGGGGTCAGATTTATCCCGACGGGAGTAAGAGTAATAATAACGTTTATAATGCTACAACAACAGGTATAGTAAGCAAAATAATACGAAAAGAAAAAAGAGGATATGAAATAACCATAGTGGATGCATCGGATGGGCGTCAAGTGGTTGATATTATCCCTCCAG